TTTTTTGAATCATATATCATTCTATTGATCAACAAGAAGTTGACACTTTTACCAACTTTATTTTAATTTGAAGAAATATAAGGAATCTCTAGATCTAGAAATTCATTTCGTACAACTGAACCTTTTCAAACTGTTTCTTTTTCAGAACCAAAAAGATTTGTGCCAAAATCACAGATGCCAAGAAAAATAAAAGGCCTTGGACTCGTAATGGATCTTGAAGCACTATTTCTGCGTCTCCCTGACCAAAACCTCCTACATTTGGATTACTTGTTAATGGTTGATCAAGCTTGAGGGATTCACCTTCTGAAACAAGAAGTTCTGGTCCTGGAGGTATAATATCAACCACTTGACGTTCTTCTGATGCATCAACTATGGATATTTCATATCCCCCCTTTTCTTTACGTACTATTCTGCTTACTATACCAGCAGATGTAGCATTATAAACTGTATTGTTACTTTTGCTACCATCAGGATAAATCTGACCCCTTCCCCTGTTACCACCTACATATATGGGATATTTTAAGAAGTGAACGTCTTTTTTCGTAGCAGGGTCGGGGGAAAGAATAGGAAATACGATTTCACTATATTTCTGACCGGGAACAGGACCTATCACAAGAATATTTCTTTTATTAGTACGATAACACTGAAAAGAAAGATTGCCCATCTTTTCTTTCATTTCGGGAGAAATGCGATCGGGGGGGGCTAATTCGAATCCCTCGGGTAAAATAAGAACAGCTCCTACATTCAAAGCTCCCTTTTTACCATTAGCAAGAACTTGTTTCAGTTGCATATCATAAGGAATTCGCACAACTGCTTCAAATACAGTATCAGGAAGCACGGCTTGCGGAACTTCAATATCCACGGGCTTATTAGCTAAATGGCAATTGGCACATACAATTTGCCCAGTTGCTTCTCGTGGATTTTCATAACCCTGCTGCGCAAAAATGGGATATGCATTTGAAATAGATGCTCGAGTTATTACATATATCATGATCGATACATAAATGGATCGAGTCATCTGTTTTTTTACCCAAGAAAAAGTATTTCTATTTTGCATGGTCCAATCATTGATCCCCGGAATTTCTACAATAAATTCGATAGTTAGTTAGTAAAATTCCCTATCCACAAGTTTGCCATTGTATTGATTGTACTGAACTAATTGTACTGGTGAACTATAGTGTGAATACCTTGAATTGAAAAGGTAGAAGTATAAATAATAAGTCAGATTAAAAATGATTTATTTATACACGAGGAAAGATTCTGATTTGATTGATATCAAAAGATCTAATGAATTATTCATTCATTGAATGATAAATTACTACAAGCGAAGGAGATACACGATTTAAAAAATGGAAGATCCAATATTTAACAATTGTATCTAGAATCACTGGAAAAGTGGAAACAAGACCAGATATAATCTGATCATTCTGAGCCAATCCAAAATCGTTGTAGATCGAACCAATCATTAGTTCCCAACCATGGGTCGAGTGAAATCCGATCCAGAAATCAGTAACTAAAAGAATCGAAAAAGCTTTGATTGTATCACTTAAGTTATAGATAAATTCCTGAATCCAAGAATTTAGAATGAAAAGTTCTTCATTACGTAGAAAAAAATAACCACTTAGAATAGCGAAACAGATTAGATTTGTAGAGAAATGCAAAATGATATGGAAATGAGATTCATTGTGTCTTTGGACCAATTGTATTGTTTCCTTGTGGATTCCTATACGAAGTCTTTGCATATGTGTCTCCGAGTATTCCTTTATCATCTCGTCCAAAAGGAATAGTTCTTCTAATTCCATAAATTTTTCTAGAACATTTTTCTCTTTAATATCATTCAAAAGTATCTCGTATTGCCTGGTATTCCACGAATTAAAAACCCAAGTTTCTAGACATTTATTAAATGAGATAGAAACCCACCAGGGTAAAAAGAGTATAGACACAATATATGGGAGGGAAGCCAATGCTTTCTTTTTTTTTTCATTCTGTATCCGTGATGTGAATTTTTAATGAACCTATTTTATTCGCCAATTCTATCTGATATTTCTATGAAGCAGGAATTAGATAAAAAGAGCCTATAACTCTAACAAGAACAAGGTATCGAATCTATGGATCTTTTCCTATTTTTGTTTTTGTATAAGAATTGAGTATTTGGATCTATAATAATCTCGAATAGAACATAGAAGAAGGGGGGGTCCTTTTCGAATAAAAAAAAAGAAGTAAATATTCTTTCCATATTCTAGAGATATCAATTAGGCAAAATTTCCTCTTCATTTATTACAAGACTCGAAGCCCATTTGGAACTAACGAATATAATTTGGATTTAAAGACGAACCTTACCGGATCCTTTAATTCTTTTATTTATATTTTGTCGAAAGATTTCACTGTATAACCGCAGCGCGGGGATAGGGTATGAATTCAAAGGCTTAAAAAGAGAAATTATGTTTTACGAAAATGAAACAAATGTTAGGATATTTGATGAATCTATACTTATTAGTATTAGACCTTTTTTTTTATACTAGTATAAAGAAAAAAGAAAAGAAGCTGGACGCCATGTGTATGCGTATACAAAACAGTTTTTGTGTATAAATAGTTTATCCTTAATCTATTTTAAAATAGATTTTATTTTATTAGTTATATTATATTTTATTAATCCATATACATCATGCGTTCTCCTGCTTTTGAGATGTATTAAGTTCATTCTATAATGCTGAGATTTATTCTTCAGTTCATTTCAAAATACTTCAATAGGTACGCGCAAGAAATAGGCCAATTTGGCAGCTTTTTGTTCAATTTCTCGTGTAGTCAAATTATCATCAGTACGGGTAAAGGGAATGGCTCCTTGGCCTCTTATTTCCATATAAAGGACACGACGAGGAAAAAGCCCTTCTCTCACCTCCATTCTGATTGATTGGATATCTTTCAGAAAGAAACGAAGGAAGATGCGACGATTTCTTCCAGGAAATCCCCAACGAAAAAGGGACATTATCCCTTCTTTTCTATCAAATCGGTCATAACCACTACCTACATTCCATGAAATTGTGCACCACAAATAAGAACTAATGAATAGACCTGCGATCCCATAGAAAGACATCACGATCCCTTGTGGGAAAAAAATAATTTGCTGAGACGAAAATACGGATATCAGATTTTTACCAAGATAACTGGAAGTTCCAACTACTAAGAATCCTAGTGAACCTAAAAAAAGGATAAAGGCCCAGCAAAAATGACTTGTTTTTCGAGACCCCATTATAAGTTCTATCCATATATGTTCTGATTGCCAGTTCATACTAATACTATACTAGATCCAGTTGCATTCTATTGGAATTGAGAGAATAACCAAAATGGATTTGACTCGACTTTTATTGCTTGATCCCGAAGTAACTTTCATCAACTAGCAGTATTCTGACGGGAACCATTAGTAATAATTGGTTAGATACATTGAGTTCATATTTCAAAGATTTTTCAAAAAAGATTTGCTGACGATCATTTTGAATTGAATCATTTCATTTATTAAGCTATAACCGCATATACATGCATTAATGCGTATATTATGCATCGGCATAACACATAACAAAACAACTATTCCATTTGTTTTCGGAAAGGATACATATCATATATCCTACCATCCATATTACATGAAAAAAATATCTGTATGATGATCCAGTGTTGAAATAAATTGATGAGATTTGGTCCCATCATATTTAGACAATCTTATTTCTTTGGACATAAAGAGATAAAGAAGCCATTGCGATTGCCGGAAAGACTAGGGCCACTAAAGGAACAAAGATAGAGGGAAGGTTCAAATCTATCATAGAATGGGTACCTCAATTTCCTATTTGTACCTATTATAATTCTATAATTAGAATTATAAAGATATCCTATGATAAGTCTATCTATTAGAAATAGAAAGATTCTTAAGATAATCTTTCTATGAAGAAGTGAAGTATTTAATAATAAATAACGAATTTAGAACTAAATGAAGTGTACATATTAATCTTTCTACACGAATATTTATGAGAATTCATTTTCATAAATCGTATTCTTTTTCTCCCATTCTTATCTTCGTTGTCTTTCTATCTTTATCTGACTCTTACTACATTTATAACTGATGTTCCCAAAGAAAACACCATCTTCTTAGTTTTATTTTTTTCATTATAATGAACTAAATGCTTAGTCGCTACAAATAAAAATAACTGAAACTAGTGCTATACTTCCATTTGAAAATGAAGAATTTCAATCTTTTTTTCATCCTTTTTTAATCTTTATTCAAGGGAAGGAAACCATGTAGTTGAAATAACTCATTCAGAACACCTTTTAAAAGATTACGTGGTACGATTGGGTCAAATAAGCCCTTATGGAATAAATACTCAGCTACTTGTGAACCATCGGGTACTGGCTTTTTTAATGTTTGTTCAATTACTCTTTTACCCGCAAACGCAATGTAGGCATTAGGTTCAGCAATAATGATATCTCCCAACATACCAAAACTTGCTGTAACTCCGCCAGTTGTAGGAGATGTAAGAATTGATACATAGAATAACTTTTTATTTGATTGATAATCATATGAAACAGAAGATATTTTAGCCATTTGCATCAAGCTCAAACTCCCTTCTTGCATGCGTGCTCCTCCAGAAGCACACACAATAATGACAGGCAGAGATCTATTAGTAGCATACTCGATCAAACGGGCGATTTTCTCACCTACTACGGATCCCATACTACCTCCCATAAACTGAAAATCCATAACTCCAATTGCTACGGAAATACTATTTAGTTGACCTACGCCCGTTTGAACAGCTTCAGTTAAACCCGTTTTTCTTTGATAAAAAGATATGCGATCTATATAAGGTTCCTCCTCTGAATGAAATTCAATGGGGTCCATAGAGACCATATCTTCATCCATAGGTTCCCAAGTGCCAGGATCAATAAAGAGTTCAATTCTATCTGAACTAGTCATTTTCAAATGATATCCGCAGTGTTCACAAATATTCATTTTTGAACTAAAAAATTTTTTATAATTTAATCCATAACAATTCTCACATTGGACCCATAACTGTTTGTATTTTGTATTTATATCAAAATCATTAGATCTTTCTCTTATATTGAAATCACTGCTACTAGTTTTGATACTAGAATTTCCACTTTCAATACTACTTATACTTTCTGTACAAATTAAACTATAAATGTAACTGTCAATACCACTGTAAATGTCACTATTAAGACTGATTTCAAAACGAAGATAACTATCAATGCAACTATTAATGTGATTATTCCAATTAGATTGAGTATCATATGTGGAAGTGTAATAAGAATAGTAGTAATTACTACTATTAGATCCACTATTAAAATAACTAGGAAAAAGAATATCTAGTTCACTCAAAAAAGAACTAGCATTATCAATAGCAAAAGTATGATTTTCAATATCAAAATATACAGAATAAGTGTCACCATTACTATTTCTAACTACAAAAGTATGATCAGAGATCATACTCCAAATATTCCTTCTATCAAATAAATCATTTAGATAGTTAATATTACTGAGACTATAACTGTCCCAACTAGTAATCTTTTTCTCCGTATCATTTAGAATAGTTTCTTCACTTCCACTGGTATGTCCAAGAGCATCAAGACTATCCATTGATTTACTTAGTCCACACCTATGTTCTAACTTTTTGTTAGACAACATAAAATTGAACCAACATTTTTCCATAGATTCTTTCTACCCCCTATTTGAGGAAAACCTAATACTAATAGATGAATAGTCATTCGATGAAGAAAGAATCATTTTCCTATTTATTTTTTCTTTATTTTGATTTATCATCCGAATTCAAAATAAGCATATGATTATGATCCAATCATTAAGATTGTTAATGAAAAACAAGCAAGTCTTGAAAATAAAGGATTATCCTTTTGAAGAATCTGGTGAATCATTTCATTATTATGATAGAAAATTTTCCTCAAAAAAAGATATATAAAGACAGGTTTATCTCATGTAAAACTTTCAATTCTCATCAAAAAGATACATAGTTGTTTCTTCCCATAAATTAAAAAGGAATTATCGTCTAGTAGAATCTCGTGTCATATAGTGAAATAAGAAAATAATGAGTTTCTATTACAACAGGGAACGAAAAAGACAATATACAGGATAAGGGTAGAAGGGATCCTACCCTTGGCTTGATCTATGGCCTGAAACTAAGGAATATAAAATGATCCACCAATACAATTCCAAGGATCCATAATTCAGCCTATGGCTCCAACAATAAATAATAGAATAGAAAGAATAGAATAGATTAGGTTGTTTAGTCTTCCTTCTATCTTATCTTATTAATGTTTAGATTTTTTCTCTACTTGCATATCGTAAGGTCTGTACATATAAAAGATATATGCAAATACACAAAGACCCTCATAGTTCATAGTATAGGATTAGTATAATATGTTTATTCTTTATTCGATTCGGCCCAATCTTTTCCTCAAAAAAAGAAAGATTGGGCCGAGTTTCATTTTAATCAATTAGGAGAACAAACAGGAATTGCTAAATTATATGCGCTTATTTTGTTTATTTATCTAGCTTATCCACTGGGTCGAAATCGAATGTGATCTCTTTCCATATTTCACAAGCAGCGGCTAGCTCGGGACTCCATTTAGTAGCTTCACGAATAATATCATTACCTTCACGAGCAAGATCACGTCCCTCATTACGAGCTTGTACACATGCTTCTAAAGCCACCCGATTAGCTACTGCACCGGGTGCATTTCCCCAAGGGTGCCCTAAAGTTCCTCCACCAAACTGTAGTACGGAATCATCCCCAAAGATTTCGGTTAGGGCAGGCATATGCCAAACATGAATACCTCCTGAAGCTACGGGCAGAACACCTGGCATAGAGACCCAGTCTTGAGTGAAAAAAATACCACGACTTCGATCTTTTTCAATAAAATCATCACGTAACAAATCAACAAAACCCAAAGTCATCTCGCGTTCCCCTTCCAGTTTACCCACTACTGTACCAGCGTGAATATGATCTCCACCAGACATACGTAATGCTTTAGCAAGTACACGAAAATGCATACCATGATTTTTCTGTCTATCAATAACTGCATGCATTGCGCGATGGATGTGAAGAAGTAGACCATTGTCGCGGCAATAATGAGCCAAACTAGTATTTGCGGTGAACCCCCCAGTTAAGTAATCATGCATTACGATAGGAACTCCCAATTCTCTGGCAAATACCGCTCTTTTGATCATTTCTTCACATGTACCTGCAGTTGCATTCAAGTAATGTCCTTTAATTTCACCCGTTTCGGATTGTGCTTTATAAATTGCTTCAGCACAAAATAAGAAACGATCTCTCCAACGCATAAATGGTTGTGAATTTACGTTTTCATCATCCTTAGTAAAATCAAGTCCACCCCTTAGACATTCATAAACCGCTCTACCATAGTTTTTTGCGGATAATCCCAATTTTGGTTTAATTGTACATCCCAATAGGGGACGACCATACTTATTCAATTTATCTCTTTCAACTTGGATGCCATGAGGCGGACCTTGGAAAGTTTTGGAATAAGAAGGGGGAATTCGCAGATCTTCCAGACGTAGAGCTCGCAGGGCTTTGAAACCAAATACATTACCCACAATGGAAGTAAACATGTTAGTAACAGAACCTTCTTCAAAAAGATCCAAAGGATAAGCTACATAAGCAATATATTGATTTTCCTCCCCAACAACGGCCTCGATGTGGTAGCATCGTCCTTTGTAACGATCAAGACTGGTAAGTCCATCAGTCCACACAGTTGTCCATGTACCAGTAGAAGATTCGGCAGCTACCGCAGCCCCCGCTTCTTCAGGTGGAACTCCCGGTTGAGGAGTTACTCGGAATGCTGCCAAGATATCAGTATCTTTGGTTTCGTAGTCAGGAGTATAATAAGTCAATTTGTAATCTTTAACACCAGCTTTAAATCCAACGCTTGCTTTAGTCTCTGTTTGTGGTGACATAAGTCCCTCCCTACAACTCATGAATTAAGAATTCTCACAACAACAAGGTCTACTCGATATGAATTATGAATTAGACGTGAATAAAACCTTTGACAAAAATATTTACAATTCAAAAAAGATTCAACTAAACTAATAACTAATATTATAAAATAATTAATAATGAAAATTTTAAAAGGGTTCGTTATTGGACCATGTATTTGATTTACCAAATACATCATTATTTTATACTCTTTGATATATATGGCGCAACCCAATCTTCGTTTTGAAAATTTCTATGAAAATGAAAAAATTCAATTGAATAGAAATCGAATTCTAAAGTAAAGATATTAAAGATAGAAGATAGATATATTCATATAACATATATAACATATAAATAGAGATAGAGAAATAAAAAGAAAGAATAGAGGACCCCAACCCCCTCTCTTGACAGTAATCTATGTTGTATATGTAAATCCTAGATGTGAAAAGAGGCATAATTCATCTAGAAAAGGGAACAGATATGGTATATATGGTATATAAAGAAGGATAGGTGCACAACACAAATTGAAAGAAAAAAATACAATAACAATAGTACAATAGAAAGAATTGAAAATTGACTCATTCACTGAGTAAAGGATTGAATTGGATTCGATTGAGTGGTACTAACTCAATTGAATGCTAACTCCCTTTTATTTATTATGGAATTAACCGATCAACTTGCTATCGATTATTTTTTTTTTTTTTTCGATTCAGTACTTTTCAAAAAAGAATTTCGACATATTTATTATTATTTATGATTTATGATTATGAGAAGCAATCCCACTACTTCTGATCCTGCGGTTTCTACACTTGAAGAACAAAACCTAGGGCGTATTGTTCAAATTATTGGCCCAGTACTGGATGTCATTTTTCCACCGGGCAAGATGCCTAATATTTATAATGCTTTGGTAATTAAGGGTCGAGATACTGTCGGTCAGCAAATTAATGTAACTTGTGAAGTACAACAATTATTAGGAAATAATCGAGTGAGAGCTGTAGCTATGAGTGCTACAGAGGGTCTGATGAGAGGAATGAAAGTGATTAACACGGGAGCTCCTCTAAGTGTTCCAGTCGGGGGAGCTACTCTCGGACGAATTTTCAACGTTCTTGGAGAGCCCGTTGATAATTTAGGTCCTGTTGATACTCGCACAACATCTCCTATTCATAGATCTGCACCCGCCTTCATACAGTTAGATACAAAATTCTCAATCTTTGAAACAGGGATTAAAGTGGTGGATCTTTTAGCCCCCTATCGCCGTGGAGGAAAAATCGGACTATTTGGGGGAGCTGGAGTGGGTAAAACAGTACTCATAATGGAATTGATCAACAACATTGCCAAAGCTCACGGAGGCGTATCCGTATTTGGCGGAGTAGGTGAACGTACTCGTGAAGGTAATGATCTCTACATGGAAATGAAAGAATCCGGGGTGATTAATGAAAAAAATATTGCAGAATCCAAAGTGGCTCTAGTATATGGTCAAATGAATGAACCGCCAGGAGCTCGTATGAGAGTTGGCTTGACTGCCCTAACCATGGCGGAATATTTCCGGGATGTTAATGAGCAAGACGTACTTCTATTCATTGACAATATATTTCGTTTCGTTCAAGCAGGGTCCGAAGTTTCTGCCTTATTAGGTAGAATGCCTTCTGCAGTGGGTTATCAACCTACCCTTAGTACGGAAATGGGTTCTTTGCAAGAAAGAATTACTTCTACCAAGGAAGGATCCATAACATCGATCCAAGCAGTTTATGTACCTGCGGATGATTTGACCGACCCTGCTCCTGCCACGACATTTGCGCATTTAGATGCTACTACCGTATTATCAAGAGGATTAGCTGCCAAAGGTATTTATCCAGCAGTAGATCCCTTGGATTCAACGTCAACTATGTTACAACCTCGGATCGTTGGCGAAGAACATTATGAAACTGCGCAAAGGGTTAAGCAAACTTCACAACGTTACAAAGAACTTCAGGACATTATAGCTATCCTTGGGTTGGACGAATTATCCGAAGAAGATCGTTTAACTGTAGCAAGAGCACGCAAGATTGAGCGTTTCTTATCACAACCCTTCTTTGTGGCAGAAGTATTTACAGGTTCTCCAGGGAAATATGTTGGTCTCGCAGAAACAATTCGAGGGTTTAAATTCATCCTTTCCGGAGAATTAGACGGTCTTCCCGAGCAGTCCTTTTATTTGGTGGGTAACATCGATGAAGCTACCGCGAAAGCTATTAATTTAGAAGAGGAGAGCAAATTGAAGAAATGACCTTAAATCTTTGTGTACTGACTCCTAATCGAATGATTTGGGATTCCAAAGTGAAAGAGATTATTTTATCTACTAATAGCGGACAAATTGGAGTTTTACCAAACCATGCCCCTATTGCCACGGCTGTAGATATAGGTCTTTTGAGAATACGGCGAAACGATCGATGGTTAACGGTGGCTCTTATGGGTGGCTTCGCTAGAATAAGTAATAATGAGATCACCATTTTAGGAAATGGTGCGGAAATTAGTACTGACATTGATCCGCAAGAAGCTCAACAAACTCTTGAAATAGCTGAAGCTAACTTGAGTAGAGCTGAGGGTAAGAGACAAGCAATTGAGGCAAATCTAGCTCTCAGACGAGCTAGGACACGAGTAGAAGCTGTCAAAGTGATTTCCTATTAGTAGTCAATACATTCAATCAAAATCAAAAGAGTTCTTTATTATACACTACACACTACATATTGATTCCACAAATTGAACACAATGAAGTCTAATTAGATTAATCTAATGATAGAACGAAAAAAATAGGATGGGTAGAAAAACTTATTAGATACCATGGAATCCGGTATCTAATAAGTTCTACCTACTATTGGATTTGAACCAATGACTCCCGCCGTATGAAAGCAATACTCTAACCACTGAGTTAAGTAGGTCATTTATCACCACAAAAAAGGTCTCCGTCATTTCGATGGATTATAGGTAAAATATTTTTTCTAAGCAATATCAATCTTTTATTTTACCAATAAAAATAAATGGATCAGAGAGTTATCATGTGGGATACCCTTATTGACAATAAATTGTCTATATGTTAAAATGGTTGTGACAAGGGCTATAGCTCAGTTAGGCAGAGCACCTCGTTTACACGTGCGCCAATGTTTTTCAAGGGAGCCCATTATGCAATGACCGTAATTGATCTTTTTGAGAAGTCGATGTCTTACTCTGTAGATTCGAGAGAACACGAGAAAAATAGCCTGACAAATTTGGTTTTATCCGTTTCAGGTGCCAAATCAAATAGAACCTGCCATTTTAAGGTAAATGCCCAGTCCATTCAATGCCGGGCATAATGAGTATAAGGATCTCAAAAGAACCTCTTTTCATCCTATGAGCTTTGAGGTGTATGAAGTTTCATATTTTACTCTTGCAGCGGAGCGATAAAGACTGCATTTCACTTAGGTTGATCTAGGCCGAAGGCATACCTAAAGAAAGGTCACCCTTCTTTGAAACACTTTGGTATTGCTCCTAGATCAGGATACAAATAATGAATCAGAGCACATGGAGCCATCTCATTTTCTTCTTATATTCCTATAAAGAAAAAAGATGGTGGACCAACTGATCTTTACATCAGTTGATGAAAGAGCCCAATGCAAAAAAATGCATGTTGGGTCTTTGAAACAGTTCAAATCATTTCGATAATAATCAGTTTTATCTGTTTTACCGAGAATGTCTACGGTTCGAGTCCGTATAGCCCTAATACATTCCATTTTTGTTTTGTATAGAATTTTGAGTAGTAGTAGGAAAAATAAAATAATTCATTCAAACGGACCCAATTGGTATTTGTCAAATCTCGGATCAAATACCCATCTCTCTTCATCCACTTTCATGAATTAATTACGAATTACATATTCTATTTTTCCTCTTTTCCTGTTCATGATCAAAGAGTTAACACTTTTTTTCTTTGGCATACCTAATCTTAAGTCGCATGGATCTAGGACCTATTCTTTTATTGATCTATTTATTGATCTTAAGTATTTGTAGAAGTCCTCTGAATAATCATTTGTTGGCGAAACAACAAACCTAAGAGATTCTTTCCATTTGTTTCAAAGATAATGTAGGGATGATGAATTATCCCTAAATCCATCAATGTTTTTTTATATTTCTATATTCTAAAAGTTGAGTGGTTTTAGGAATTTTGTCTGTCGAATTGTTCGATAATATGTGATTCTTTCTATTATACTTTTAACTAATAGAAGGATCTTCTATTATTATGAGTCTCTTATGTTATGTCGCTCATTCACGATTCTGTCGAATCTACCGCTTTATATTATCTTTCATTATGTAGGTTTACTATAAATATAAAAATAGAACAAACCTTTTTTTTGTTTCATCTAAGAAGTTCTAGATGATTTGAAAATTCTAATTCAAATGGAATAATTCAGCCTATTCCACATTCCTATCCACATTTATAGGAGTACTTTTTTTATGTTTCTGCTTCACGAATATGATATTTTTTGGGCATTCCTAATAATCTAAAACGTTCTTTCTATTTTGGCATTTGTCATTTCTGGAATTTTAGCCCCGATTATAGAAGGTCCAGAAAAGCTTTCTAGTTATGAATCAGGTATAGAACCCATGGGGAATGCTTGGGTACAATTCCGAATTAGCTATTACATGTTTGCTCTAGTTTTTGTTGTTTTTGATGTTGAAATGGTCTTTCTTTTTCCATGGGCAATGAGCTTTGATGTATTGGGTGTATCTGTATTTATAGAAGCTTTAATTTTCGTGCTTATACCAATTGTGGGTTCAGTTTATGCATGGCGAAAAGGAACGTTGGAATGGTCTTAGCTGAATATTTAGAAAATCAAAAGAAAAGGGAAGGAAAGGATGACATTGAAACAGTTATGAATTTGGTTGAGTTTCCATTACTTAACCAAAAAACTCCCAATTCAATTATTTCAACTACATCGAATTATCTCTCGAAACTTTAAAGTTTATGGCCGCTTCTCTATGGTACCAGTTGTTGTTTCATGGAATTTGCTTTATTAATAGGCTCGCGATTCGACTTTGATCGTTATGGGTTGGTGCCAAGATCGAGCCCAAGGCAAGTAGACCTCCTTTTAACAGCCGGAACAGTAACAATGAAAATGGCTCCCCCTCTTTAGTAAGATTATATGAGCAAATGCCTGAACCAAAATATGTCATTGCTATAGGAGCCTGTACTATTACAGGGGGGATGCTCGGTACTGATTCTTATAGTACTTTTCGCGGAGTCGATAAGTTAATTCCTGTGGATGTCTATTTGTCAGGCTGTCCGCCTAAGCCATAGGCAATTATAGATGCTATAACGAAACTTCGTAAGAAGATATCCCGAAAAATATTTGAAGATAGAACTGTGTATCAACAGGAGAATCGATGTTTTACTACTCATACTGGAAATTACGATCAAGGATTACTCTATAAATCACCATCTACTTCATAGATAGCTTTTGGATTTGAAAGAGATTTCAAATCCAAAAGGTCATTATCTTCCTACGAATTAGTGAATCAGGTAGGGTTTCTTTGTGCAGAATAAGAAACACCGGGTCAATCATTAACAATTTAATTGTCAGTGTGAAATATTCATACAAATAAAAATGTGGGAGAGATGAAGAAGATGCAGGTTCATTTATCTGATTGGCTAGTCAAGCATGATCTAATTCATAGATCTTTAGGCTTTGATTGCCGAGGAATAGAGACTTTACAAATAAAAAACGAGGATTGGTATTCCATTGCTGTCATTTCATATGTATATGGTTACAATTATTTACGCTCCCTGTGTGCCTATGATGTAGCACCGGGCGGATTTTTAGCTAGTGTGTATCACCTTACGAAAATACGGTATGGTATAGATAAACCAGAAGAGGTATGCATAAAAGTATTTGCTCCCAGGAGTAATCCTCAAATCCCGTCAGTTTTCTGGATTTGGAGAAGTGCTTATTTTCAGGAACGGGAATCTTATGATATGTTGGGAATTTCTTATGAGAATCATCCTCGCCTTAAACGTATCTTGATGCCTGAAAGTTGGATAGGCTGGCCTTTACGTAAAGACTATATTACGCCCAGTTTCTATGAAATTCAAGATGCTCATTGATTTATAAAAAACCCATTTTTTACTTATACGACACGACTACAGATTTAATTTTAATTTCAATCAATGAGCATCTTGGCATTACCCTTCTAGCTGAAACAGAGTAACTGGGCTTTCAATCGTATTGTGGAGGGAGAGACTACAATAAAAAAAGAGGCTCTCATTGCTCTTCCCCAATTAGGAAGATATCATAGAATATACATTTCATATGAGAAGAAACGGTAGTAGGATGACTCAAAAGAATTCTGCACCATGAACTTTGTACCGCGCACATCACTTAGTGGGGACCCCAGAAACTCACTTCAATGATAAGAATCGGAGTTTATTTGTACTGTGTCTAAAATACATCCTTTCTATTCCTATCCTTCCACTCTTTGAAGGAATCCTTTTAGCTAATTTTTTTTAACTATTAGGTTTGTGATATACAAAAATTTCACATACTTTTGCAATAACAAAAGTATGAATAGAGAGGAAAAAAATAAAAAGGAAAAAGAAAGTAGAGAATATCTATACGATACATTATTCACGTGTCAGGAACCAGATTTGAACTGGTGACACGAGGATTTTCAGTCCTCTGCTCTACCAACTGAGCTATCCCGACCATTTCCCGTACATAATCCTAGCAGAGTAATTATATCTCTGAAAAAGAAAAAATAAAATTTTAATAAATTGGACCTAGCCCCTGAATTTATTGGATCTTCAAAAAGAAGACTCTTTTGTACTTTTGTAAATGTAAGAAAAAAGATATGGACTATGAATGATTCAATAACGGAGATTCCTTGAACATATATGTTCATATCGTACTATACAAAACAAATGAGATTGGATTGGAAGAAGATACGATGATTTATATTCGTATCCATTTGTGAAAGAAAAAAGTGAATGAAATGAGAAAGATATTTAATTTTTTTTTTTAACTGAGCCGCTGATGAAAAAAAAGGATGAGGCTAAAGAAAGAGTGAGGAAGGGAAGTAAAATGGGCTTTTTATTGGGGATAGAGGGACTTGAACCCTCACGATTTAAAAATTCGACGGATTTTCCTCTTACTATAAATTTCATTGTTGTCGGTATTGACATGTAAAATGGGACTCTCTCTTTATTCTCGTCCGATTAATCTTAAAAAGATCTATCAAACTCTGGAATGAATCGTTTGATCGCTGAATATTCAAATTCAACTCTTTTTTCAACTTCAATTGGAATTGATTCACAATAACTTTTTATAGATTTTTTGATTTTGATCTCTATCATTCTAAGTAATAGAGAATAGAAAGATAGGGTTTATATAGATCCTTATCTCATACTATTACTTATATTAATAGTAATATAAGTTAATATAAATAATAAATAAAGAATATAGAAAATCATATAAAAATATTATTATATTTTACTAGAATAATTAGAATAATAGAATGAATAAATAGATAGATTATTCATCTAATTCTTAATAGAACTTAATAGAATCTAATAGAATATATCATAGAATAATAGAAATAGAAGATCTCTATTTTCCTATATAGAGATACATAATAGGATTCAATATAAGATTTGGGTTGTGATTCATCGTTTTCTATGTCAGTATGTATACGTACATATTAGGTATATAAGGTTATCCTTTCTGTCCTTTCGATAGAAAGGATTTTATCTACTAATGTAACGTAGTCAATTTCAATTTCATTCGTTAGAACAGCTTCCATTGAGTCTCTGCACCTATCCCTTTTTATTCTGATTTTCCATTGTTTTGAGAGAAAAAACAAACAAAACAAAGATTTGGCTCAGGATTGCCCTTTTTTAGTTCCAGGGTTTCTCTGAATTTGGAAGTTACCACTTAGCAGGTTTCCATACCAAAGCTCAATCCAATCAAGTCCGTAGCGTCTACCAATTTCGCCATATCCCCTTTCTTTTTAGACAAAGATCCAGTTGTAATTCCATCCACCTCTTTCATTTATCTTGGCACTATTGAATTCATTAGGTATCGAAAAAGTTTATGCTGCTATTTTCTTTTTTTGACCACCCTAGATTCTAGATTCTATCCTTTCATCTCTATTGGATGAACCCTATTTGTTTCAATATGAAATTATTCTATCATTGATGTATCCGCAATTCAATATGGATAGATATATCCCACATATCTATATATGCCTTTCCTCCTCTTTCATTTTTACAGTGCAGTTTGTAATAGTAGAACGGTCGATATTCATTCTTTTTTTTTATTTCAAATTCTCATTTCATTGATATATTATTTTCATATCATACATATCCTATATATATATATAGGAATATTGAATTATAGGAATATTGAATATATATTTCTATTTAGATATCTAATTTATCTAGATATAAATAGTTTTCTTTTCTATTTTCTATTCTAAACAGAATGAAAATATATAACAAAATATATAACTAATAACTAAAAAATAGAAGCAATTGAAATAATTAAGAAATGAAATAAAAAGATAATAACTAGGTAATAGCTAAGATCCAATAGTTTCTTTTATTCCTATACACTATTGCTCTTATATCCGCCCGCTTAGCTCAGAGGTTAGAGCATCGCATTTGTAATGCGATGGTCATCGGTTCGATTCCGATAGTCGGCTCTTTTTCTTTATCTATTTTTTTATTTCCATGATTGAAAATCTCTACTCTCGCTTTCTCTAAATGTTGGGTCACCAATCTATTATGTCATGGTAACTTGCAGCTATAGCTATGAAGAAAAAAGTTTACTAGAACAATGATATCTCTACATAATAAATTGGAAAACGTAACCTTCGCTTGAATTTCCTATATATACAAAAAATCCGAATATTGAAAATATTAATTTTATTATGTTTTGTAGGACTTTAGTAAATTGAGTTTTGCTTTGATGATCCTTTAGTTCAGTCTGAATTTATATCTTTTTGTCAAATGAAAGTGAATCAAAAAGGAGCCTTTATATGTCTCGTTACCGAGGGCCTCGTTTCAAAAAAATACGCCGGCTGGGGGCTTTACCGGGACTCACTAGTAAAAGAACCAGATCCAGAAGCGATCTTCAAAACCAATTGAGTTCTGGAAAAAGATCACAATATCGTATTCGTTTAGAAGAGAAACAGAAATTGCGTTTTCATTATGGTCTGACAGAGCGACAATTACTTAAATATGTGCATATTGCTGGAAAAGCCAAAGGGTCAACAGGCCAGGTTTTACTACAACTACTTGAGATGCGTTTGGATAACATCCTTTTTCGATTAGGTATGGCTTCGACCATTCCTGGAGCCAGACAATTAGTTAACCATAGACACATTTTAGTTAATGGTCGTATAGTGGATATACCAAGTTATCGTTGCAAACCCCAAGATATTATTACTACGAAGGATAAAGAAAGATCGAAAGCTCTGATTCAAAATTA